AATTTTATATTTATAGACCCGATTACTTCATTTATTTATTATTTATTCACTTAATCTTTTTCTATCTATTTTATATATATCAATAAAATTTATATCAATAAAATATAAATAGATTTTTGTCGTTATAAAAGACACTCTTTTATAGTAACAATAATAAATTTAGTATGATATAAATAGAACAAAAGAGGAAATAGCAAAGAAACAAAAAGGTTATACAAGGCTATATACAAATCATCCACATTTTTTTTATTTCATTAATTGAATTTTATTTGTTGATTAGGGCGAAGTTCCGTAAAAACACCCGCCCTTTTTGAAATATCATGAACAGTTCCTGTAGGTTGAGCACCTTTTTCAAGGAAATATAGAATAGCAGGAACATTTAAATAGATTTGATTCTTTATCGGGTCATAAAAACCCACTTTACGAAGATCTCTTCCCTCTCGTCGGGATCGAACATCAATTGCAACGATTCGATAAATGGCTCATTGGGATAGATGAACAATACTCCCCCCCCCCTAGAAACGTATAAGAAGTTTTCTCCTCGTACGGCTCGAGAAAATTCTAAATTATGTCTATGTATAGAATCATAATATCAAATAGATCCATAAAATCATCAAATTCATTATATTATTGATTTTAGTTTAAATACTTTTTCTTAGTCTTCCCCCCCCCCCCCCAAAAAAAAAAATTATTTGTATCCTCATAACTCAAGTTGAATAACTCTCAAATAACTCAAAAGAAACCTTTTAGGTATTAAATTTATTGAGTGGTCTCTAACCCTTTTTGTTTGTCTCCTTTAGAATCTATTTTGATTCTTAAATATGATCTGGTTGTTGAGACAATTGAAAACGGTATTTCCTTGTTCCAGGATCTTTATCTTTGCCTTGAATCATTGGGTTTAGACATTACTTCGGTGATCTTTAAATCGTTTCAAAACGGCAGCAACATACCATTTTTTGTGATTTCTTTCTATCAAAGAATCGTATGAATGGTTGATTCCTACGTAATACACTTTACTTTTGATTTGATCAAAAGAGTTTTACCAATTCCAACAAAATTAACTTTTTAATTTTTTCGAATTGGATCCTTTAGATTTATATATCTAAAATATACTTACGAAGTTGTTCCAATTTATTGATCGATACTAACCTTAGATTCTTGCCCTTGAGAAATTAATCAATACGTTCTACTCGAGCTCCATCGTGTACTATTTACATGGCAACACTCTCAAAAATGAGGGTTCCAGTGGAACAGAACAAATGATGTCGAGCCAAGAGCACTTTCGTTACTATATAATATAAAAAAGTGGTGGATGTAAGAATCCACAGCTGATCATGTCCTTCAAGTCGCACGTTGCTTTCTTCCACATCGTTTTAAACGAAGTTTTACCATAACATTCCTTCAGTTTGGAACCAGTATGTAATTGATTCAATTATGGAATCGTGAATAATCATCGGTTCGGTCGGTACATAATAATCTATACTTTTTTCTTCTATATGAAGAATGGATAATGTATGACGAAGTCTCAACAAGAATTCAATCAATTTAACCCCATTGTTTATAATTTTTTTTTTAATTCTAACTAACATGAATAAATAAACACGAATAAACAAGTTATTTTGAATCTCTATCGTCAAGTAACGTGATAGGATAAATTCAACAATTTCACACTTCTTAGAGTACCAAGAACTCATAAGAAATCATTAAAAAGATTTAATTGATTGAATAGTTTCCTACCCTATATCATTATTTGCATAAGGTTTTACAGTAAGTACCATTCGCTTTTTATCATCATTAAGAGAAAGATAAATCCATATTGGATTAAACCATCAATGATTAATAAAAAAAAAGACTGATGTAAGGAAAGATTGAAGATTTAGGTTGTTATTTTTTCATATTTCATATTGTAAAATCAGTAATATTTAACAAATCAAAATTTCGTTTCATATGCGTGTTATTTGAACTCGATTAAATTTGTGAAAAAGATATGATTAATAATAATAAAAAAAAAAAAAGAAATTAAGAATCACATTCTATAACAATATTATACTCTTAAACGGAAGACTGGTCGAAAAGACAATCTTTATTTTGATATATTTTATTATGATATAGATTATGATATATATTTTATTTTTTATTTATAGATTAATAAAATTATAGATTAATAAAATTATCGCGGGTCAGGTATGTTCTGGGACGGAAGGATTCGAACCTCCGAATAGCGGGACCAAAACCCGTTGCCTTACCACTTGGCCACGCCCCATTTCTAGTCGACACTAATAAACACTAATATTGGTACTGGTTGTTCGTCAACTCAAGTCTAAATATCTATTATCTATAAAATAGATTACTAGAATTTTTATACATGTAGACGTAGAATTAAACAGAATTTATTGATCATTACATATAATTCAATTAAGATATTGTATGAAAGTATGGTTTATTCTATTCTCTTTTGATTTGAGAATTGAAGGATTTTTGATTGGGTGAGTTCAAATCAAAGAAAGTTTTTTGGTCTATCTTATTTTCTTTTTATTCATTTTTCTTTTCTATGAATAATAACATATTTATAATAATAAAATAATAAAAAACTCAATTTATTAATAACTCAATCAAAATAAATAAAATACAATTATCCTCAAGAACAAAATGTTTGTTATGCTTAATATATTTAGTTTGATCTGTATCTGTCTTAATTCTGCTCTTTATTCAAGTAGTTTTTTCGTCGCCAAATTGCCCGAGGCCTACGCTTTTTTAAATCCAATCGTAGATGTTATGCCAGTAATACCCCTGTTTTTTTTTCTCTTAGCCTTTGTTTGGCAAGCTGCTGTAAGTTTTCGATGATATCTTTAATTTAATAATGTCTAGACAAATTCATGATTTATTGAAAAAAAAAAAAATTCAAAGAAAAGAATTGATAAGATCAGATAAGTCTTACACCCTCAATTCAAATATTGAAATTCTTGTACAACCGCGAAAAATCTGGATCACCCCACTTTATTTCTTGGTGTCAAAATAAAAAATCAAAATAGTAGGGTATGCGGTATAAAAACGGAGAATCTATTCTCTTTTTTACTAAAAAAAATCTTGGAGATGATGTAATGCTTACTCTCAAACTATTTGTTTACACGGTAGTGATATTCTTTGTTTCTCTCTTTATTTTCGGATTCCTGTCTAATGATCCAGGACGTAATCCTGGACGTGAAGAATAAAAGATAAGGTTTTTGTTTTCCTTGCTTGATTTTTAAATGTTCTTAGTAGGATTTTATCTATTACACATTTTTAACTATTAAAAATAAAAAGAGCTCGCGAAAAATTCGAAAGAAAATACCAAGTCATCAACAAAAACGGAAAGAGAGGGATTCGAACCCTCGGTACGAAAAACTCGTACAACGGATTAGCAATCCGACGCTTTAGTCCACTCAGCCATCTCTCCTCCCAATTGAAAAAGGATAATACTATGTTACATTATAAAAAATAAGGATTGAAAGAGCCCTTCATAATATTTTTTTTTCATCCGAGAGTGCTTTTTAGTTCCACGGCCCGGCTAAGTACTGACCAGGCCGGGCCCGCCATTTATTGTTCCAACGAATCATAAATAATTTTTTTTATTTGAAAACTCATAAATAATTTTTTTTATTTGAAAACTAAAATACTTGCTTGTTATTACGATTGGAAAAATAAAAACTCTTTAGATTTCTATGATATAGAATCAAATGATATCGAATCAAAGTGTCGTTTCTTATCTTAATTTTTTATATTTATTCTTTATTTTCTTTATTCCTTTTATTTTAGTAAAGTAAATAAATAACAAAAAGGGAACTGTGGATTCTTGCACAATCCATTTTCATGTATGTTATGGCTTAAGTAGTTTTGTCGAGACGTCTAGGTCAAAAACCTCCGGCAAAAAAACACTTGTTATTTAGTTTTAGTTATTGAATTCTCTTTTCCGAATCTCATTGGGTTCTCTGATACAACACGTAAACGCTCTAATTTTCATGATTATTTTATGATCCTATCCTTTCTTTTTACTCTTTTAACTTTTTATTACGACCCATTTTCTTGTTCGACAAAAGGTTCATTTATATACAATAATCGAATTGTAGCGGGTATAGTTTAGTGGTAAAAGTGTGATTCGTTCTATAATCCTTTATATAGTTAAGGGGTCTTTCGGTTTGATTAATATTTCATTCCGACCAAAAACTTTATTTCTTAAAAAGATTTAATCCTTTACCTCTCAATGAAAAATTCGAGGAAGAATATACATTCTCGTGATTTGTATCCAAGAATCAATTAAAAATTGAAAAATTGGATTATGAGATTACGAAACATAATTTTTTTTTTAATTAGATCAATACTTCTAATTGAATAAGTATGAGTAAAGGATCCATGGATAAAGATAGAAAGTGGCTTTCTAATCGTAACTAAATCTTTAATTTGGAATTTGTATTACGGAAATTGAAGCAAAATGGCTATTAAACAATGACTTTGGTTTACTAGAGACATCGACAAATTGTTTTAGCTCGGTAGAAACAAAATGCTTTTCCTAAGGATTCTCTCACATAGAAATAGAGAACGAAGTAACTAGAAAGGTTGTTATAATATAATCCCCCTCTTTTCTATAGGGATCGTCTAGAAAGCGGGTTGTTCTGAATACATTCAGACAGAAAAGCTGACATAGATGTTATGGGTGGAATTTTTTTTTTCGTTCATGTCTTAATATAGGAATTTATACATCTTCCATAAAGGAGCCGAATGAAACCAAAGTTTCACGTTCAGTTTTGAATTAGAGACGTTAAAAATGATGAATCAACGTCGACTATAACCCCTAGCCTTCCAAGCTAACGATGCGGGTTCGATTCCCGCTACCCGCTTTTACTTTATTTTTTTATTAAATTAATAAGAAATAAGAAAAAAATAGAATTAAATATTTTGAGATTTTTATAATTTTATGAATATAATTAATGTAATGCATCATTGACTTGAATACGGAATTCCCG